CGAGATCAATGCAGTCAATTACGTTTCTCCTAGAAGTTGGTTAGCTACCTCTCATTTTGTTCTAGGATTCTTCCTATTCGTAGGTCATTTGTGGCATGCGGGAAGGGCCCGTGCAGCTGCAGCAGGATTTGAAAAAGGAATTGATCGTGATTTGGAACCTGTTCTTTTCATGACCCCTCTTAACTGAGACATAAGATCAAATGCCTGAAGTAGGAATCCATTTGATTCCATCATACTATTAGAATTGGGATCAACTGATACTTCAAAGTCTTACTTTTTTTAACTCAGTTATATCTATTGTTTTTTGGCTCGGCTAGGAAGGCTAGCCGAGCCGGGAGAAACCAATAACAAATAAAGAAATAGATTCAACGAGTAAAAGGAGAGAGAGGGATTCGAACCCTCGATAGTTCTGAATAAAGAACTATACCGGTTTTCAAGACCGGAGCTATCAACCACTCAGCCATCTCTCCGAAAAACAATCTCCATTTTATTTTATTTGTATTCTCCAGAATAGAACATGGTCGTATGAGTTGATACCACCATTATCCGTAGGTAGAAACAACCGGGTTGTGTGAATATATATATATTTTCTTTTCCTATTGTATATATAGATGCATGAGCCGGCATGTACGTTTGCGAAGTAAATAAAAACGGCCTCAACTCCATGTCCGAATAAAGTGGTACTAAGTCCTACAGGATCAATGGGTTCATGGTCAAATCCCTCTATGATGCATTTTTTTTTATTTATACAATTTTTTTTTTGATGAGAAAGGGATCAAATGGTATAGTTTATTTATTGGTAGCTTGGAGTATTAGAAGTATGACTATTGCTTTTCAATTGGCTGTTTTTGCATTAATTGCTACTTCATCAATCTTATTGATTAGTGTACCTGTTGTATTTGCTTCTTCTGACGGTTGGTCAAGTAACAAAAATGTTGTATTTTCCGGTACATCATTATGGATTGGATTAGTCTTTCTAGTAGCTATCCTTAATTCTCTCATCTCTTGAACCAATTCAGTATTTTTTTTCTAGATCAAAAAAGAAATGACCCCCTAGAATCCCTTCGGGTTGTGACACGCATTAAAATTCCATAACATAATATAAAATTAAAATGAATCCCGAAAAGGAAAATAAAGAAAAAAATTGGGGGGTCAAAGTCCAACTTCTTGAATAAAAAAGAATTTTATTGTTATATTATATGTTATATGTTATAATAACATAGAATCTATTTTATATTGTTATTGTATATAATTTTATAATTTTATATTGTGTATATGTATATATATTAATTAGACAATTTAGACAATTGGAATCGTAGACAATTTAGACAATTGGAATCGTTCTATAGTATCCGTCCCCGCACAATAATGATCCAGACACGCTGATATCATATATGTGGAGACATATGCGGGCTTATCAGGAACGAAAAAACGCGGATATGGTCGAATGGTAAAATTTCTCTTTGCCAAGGAGAAGATGCGGGTTCGATTCCCGCTATCCGCCTATAGTGAATTAATGGAATAGGATAAATGATTCGGTAGAGTTTACTACGATAGTGTAGTGGTTCTATCTTCTCTTCCTACTTCTTTTCCTCCGATCCAAAAAGAGAAATAATAAAATAATAATTAAAATTAATTAAAATAATAATTAATAATTAATTAATGGCTAGTTAACATTAACAGAGTCAGACCTACATTTTTTTGACAAAAAATGATCGATATTACATTGCGGAGACAGGATTTGAACCCGTGACCTCAAGGTTATGAGCCTTGCGAGCTACCAAGCTGCTCTACCCCGCGTTGAAGAGAAGAGATGGGAACTAATGGACAACCGAGGATTGGATGTGCCCCTCTACCATATCTATACAAATAGAATATCCCATTTATACAGAATGGTAAAGGGGGCTCTCTATGATCGATGATCATAGAGATCAATAGAAAGAGGAAGGTATAGTTTGATCCTTACCAACTTGATCTTGTTGCACCCGGTAACAAACATGCATGAACCATTTCACGAAGTATGTGCCCGGATAACCCAAAGTCTCGATAGTTAGCTCTCGGTCTTCCGGTCGAAAAACAACGTCGATGAAGACGTGTAGGTGCACTATTACGTGGTGGGGATTGTAATTTTCCATGAATTTCCCATTTATCATTCAACGACGAAACTTTTTTTATTTCCTTTTTTGAAGATCGACGAATCAAATGATATTTCTGTTCTAATCTATGCCTCTTCTTCTCCCTCTGAATCAAACCTTTCCTTGCCATAATGGTTCAGTTCCTATTATTATCAATGATACAAGTCGAATCCTAGATGTGGAAATATAAGAAGGTGGTCCACCTTCTCTATCGAACAAAATTAGATTGTCGATGATAAAACGTATTCAAAAAAATGAATTAACCAAATTTGCCTGATGTAGAGGCAATCAAGAAAGCGGCGTAAGTGAATATATAACCTACAGAAAAGTGGGCTAATCCAACCAATCTCGCTTGCACAATGGAT